AATAAAAAAAAGATATGATATATATATATTGATAATATAATTAATAATTATAGCAACTAAAATATTGTGCAGCATAAAAAAAAATTATTATTAGTTGTAAAGCAATTAAGAATATATGGATAAATGAAGGGGTGAAAGAAAGAGAGAAAAGTATATTAATGATATAGAATTCTAATATGTAAAGGTCTATGGGTCATCTCATAAAAAGTAGTGTAATAAAGCATCAATTTAAATATATATTCATATATTTATGAATATATTCGTAACATAAACAAATTAAGATTAAGAGCTCTGAATCAAAAAAAACTGAGAATATTGATTCAAGAAAAAACAAATCAATATTCTAAAAAAATATTATTAATTATTAGATATGAGAGAGGCTCCATTGTAGAATTCGGACCTAATCATTAATCGAGAAGCGATGGGAACGACGAAACCTGCAAATACTTAAGATTTTATGAAAAACAAATCTTAAAAATGGATTAGGTGGGATGGCGGAGGAAACCAAAAAGCAATCCATTTTTTTAAGAGTTGTGCCCTACATTATATCTGAATTTTATAATAAAAGAGTAAATATTCGCCCGCGATAATTTTGATTTTCGATAACTTGGATTTTATTGAATTTTTTTTTATTGGATTAGCAAAAATAAAAAAAAAAAAGAAAAATAAAGATTCATTAGAACCTTATAATATAACAAAACAAGATTCTCTAGTTAAATTATATACATATACAGATAAAAAAAATTGTTTATTTATAAGAATACATATTGAGTTGTATATCAAAACAAGATATAAAAATTTTGAATAGACAAATAGATTCTATGAAATCTCAAAAAATCCCACGATTCAATTATTCATTAAACATATGAATATTAGTACATATTTTATCGATTTAATCGATATATATATTGAATTGCTTCATTCGCGAGGAGCCGTATGAGGTGAAAATCTCATGTACGGTTCTGTAATAGAGATGGAATTGAGAAACAACCATCAATTATAACCCCCAAAGAACCAGATTTCGTAAACAACATAGAGGAAGAATGAAAGGAATATCCTATCGAGGTAATCATATTTGCTTCGGAAGATATGCTCTTCAGGCACTTGAGCCCGCCTGGATAACATCTAGACAAATAGAAGCGGGACGACGGGCAATGTCACGAAATGTTCGCCGAGGTGGACAAATATGGGTACGCATATTTCCAGACAAACCAGTTACAGTAAGACCTACTGAAACACGTATGGGTTCGGGAAAAGGATCTCCCGAATATTGGGTAGCTGTCGTTAAACCAGGAAAAATACTTTATGAAATGGGCGGGGTCCCAGAAAATATAGCGAGAAAGGCTATTTCAATAGCATCATCCAAGATGCCTATACGAACTCAATTCATTATTTCAGGATAATAAATTAGAACCAAAGGAAAGAGGTCTTTAGGATGAAAACAAAAAAATGCAAATGTAGATTCCTTTTTTTGAACACATAATATTTTTACTTCAATCTTTGGACTGAAAGAACAAAAAAATGATATGATTCAACCTCAAACTCATTTGAATGTAGCTGATAACAGCGGAGCACGCGAACTGATGTGTATTCGAATCCTAGGAGCAAGTAATCGACGATATGCTTATATTGGTGACATTGTTGTTGCTGTAATAAAAGAAGCAGTACCAAATACGAACTTAGAAAGATCAGAAGTGATCAGAGCTGTAATTGTACGTACTTGTAAAGAACTCAAACGTAGCAACGGTATAATAATTCAGTATGATGATAATGCTGCAGTTGTCATTGATCAAGAAGGAAATCCAAAAGGAACTCGAATCTTTTGTGCAATCGCCCGGGAATTGAGACAATTAAATTTCACTAAAATAGTTTCATTAGCACCCGAGGTATTATAAGACGAAACCGTGAAATGAATAAATTATTCTGTGAATAAAATGGATTAATTAATGTATTTTATCTCACATATATCCCTTTTTGTAGTAATTATTATAAGTATCAGAAGTAGCAATTATTAGATATATATCTAAGAGATAGATATAGATAGAAATCGAAAATAAAAAGAATAATAATAACATAAATAATAGAATAAAGGAGCATGTTGATTATATAGAAAGGAAGGAGCAAGAATCATTTTCGTTTACCATGGGTAAGGACACCATCGCTGACATAATAACCTATATACGAAATGCTGACATGAATAAAAAAGGAATGGTTCAAATACCATTTACTAAGATCACAGAAAACACTGTAAAAATACTTTTACGAGAGGGTTTTGTTGAAAACGTCAGAAAACATAGAGAAAACGGGAAATATTTTTTAGTTTTAACTCTCCGGTATAGAAGAAATAGAAAAGGATCATATAAAAGTTTTTTAAATTTAAAACGGATCAGTACACCCGGTCTACGAATATATTCGAATTATCAAAGAATCCCTCGAATTTTAGGGGGCATGGGAATTGTAATTCTTTCAACTTCTAGAGGTATAATGACAGATCGAGAGGCTCGAGTAGAGAGAATCGGTGGAGAAGTTTTATGTTATATATGGTAATCTTTCTAACATCCGAATTCTATGAGAAACTTCTATCCATTTTTGTAAAAAAGATAAAAAAAAACGCAAGTTTTTAATATTATTTCACCCCTTATATAATAATATTTAATAGTGAATGCGAGAAGGAGGTTTAACTGGAATTGGAAAAAAGGGGAACTCGTGAAGATTTCATTACTAAATGAATAACTTCCCAAAGGTATGTTTCAGATTCCCTTATATAATAAATATATATTGGATTTTGATTATAGGTTATGTTTCCGAAAAAATTCAATGTACTTTTTATAGGTATACAATTGGAAAAGAAAAAAAGAAGTCATTCAATTTAATTAGGACGTTTTTGAACTTCAACATTATTTTAGTGAGGAAGGCTACAATTAGAAGTTCGAAATTTAAGGAAACCTTATTTTCTTCCAATAATTTAATTTGGGATTAACTTATTAAGGAATAGCAAATATGAAAATAAGGGCCTCCGTTCGTAAAATTTGTGAAAAATGTCGATTGATTCGAAGACGGGGGCGAATTATAGTAATTTGTCCTAATCCAAGACATAAACAAAGACAAGGATAATATTTTCACAAACGGGGACTTTATAAAAATAAAAAATATAATATAGAAATTTATATTATATTTTTTATTTTTATATTATATTCTATATTATTATATATTAATTATCGAGTTATTATAAGAAATATTGTTGATATTTCAATTTCTGAAATAAAATATTTCAAAAATTGTATTTTGTATTTTATATTAATCGAAATAGAATACAATTAATATAGAAAAATAGAATATTAATTCTAGTTAGAAACTAAAAAAGAATATTTTTTTTTACATGAAATGGATATATCCATACCATATATCTTGGATTTATTTTTATGAAATAATTAAATATGGCAAAACCTATACCTAAAAAGGGTTCGCGTAAAAATGGACGTATTGGTTGGCGTAAGCATACTCGTAAAATACCAAAGGGAGTTATTCATGTTCAAGCTAGTTTCAACAATACTATTGTGACTGTTACAGATGTACGAGGTCGGGTGATTTCCTGGTCCTCCGCCGGTACTTGTGGATTCAAGGGTACACGAAGGGGGACGCCTTTTGCCGCTCAAACCGCAGCAGGAAGTGCTATTCGAACAGTAACGGATCAGGGCATGCAACGAGCAGAAGTCATGATAAAAGGTCCTGGTCTCGGAAGAGATGCGGCATTAAGGGCTATTCGTAGAAGTGGTATACTATTAAATTTTATACGAGATGTAACACCTATGCCACATAATGGATGTAGATCTCCTAAAAAAAGACGTGTGTAAAACTAAAAATAAACATTGAAAAGATTTCAAGAGAAATAAACAAGTCAAGGATTTGATCCAAATAATATATGACTATGGTTCGAGAGAAAATAAGAGTATCTACTCGGACACTACAATGGAAGTGTGTTGAATCAAGAATAGACAGTAAACGTCTTTATTATGGACGCTTTATTCTGTCTCCACTTATGAAAGGTCAAGCCGATACAATAGGCATTGCAATGCGAAGAGTTTTACTCGGAGAAATAGAGGGAACTTGTATCACATGTTTAAAATCAGAGAAAATACCACATGAATATTCTACCATAGTAGGTATTCAAGAATCAGTACATGAAATTCTAATGAATTTGAAAGATATTGTATTGAGAAGTAATCTGTATGGAACTCGGGACGCGTCTATTTGTTTCAAAGGCCCTGGATATGTAACCGCTCAAGACATCATTTTACCACCCTCTGTGGAAATCGTTGATAATACACAACATATAGCCAACGTAATGAAACCTATTCATTTTTGTATTGGATTAGAAATCGAGAGGAATCGTGGGTATCGTATAAAAACAATAAAAAACTTTCAAGATGGATGTTATCCTATAGATGCTGTATTCATGCCTGTTCGAAATGTAAATCATAGTATTCATTCTTATGTGAATGGGAATGAAAAACAAGAGATACTCTTTCTCGAAATATGGACAAATGGAAGTTTAACTCCTAAGGAAGCGCTTTATGAAGCCTCTCGGAATTTGATTGATTTATTTATTCCCTTTTTACATCCAGAAGAAGATAACTTGAATTTCGAAAACAATCAACAAAAAGTTACTTTGCCCCTTTTTACTTTTCATGATATATTGGCTAAGACTAAACTAAGGAAAAATAGAAAAGAAATTGCATTGAAATCCATTTTTATTGACCAATTCGAATTGCCTCCCAGGATCTATAATTGTCTCAAAAGATCCAATATTCATACATTATTAGAACTTTTGAATAATAGTCAAGAAGACCTTCTGCAAATTGAACATTTTCGAATAGAAGATGTAAAATATATATTGGACATTTTAGAAATATAAAAACATTTTGCATCAATTTGAAATCTGTTGGGATAGGATTTTTTCATATATATATTTTTAATATAATAAAGGTGAAAATATGTGA